CACATTTTATTCATGAAATGGGTTGGGTTGGTATTATTCTGGATACGGCAAAATCATTCTATTAGATCTAATGTACTTATTCGATCTAATAAGTATCTTGTGTCAGAATTCAGAAATTCTATGGCTCGAATCTTTAGTATTCTCTTGTTTATCACCTGTGTCTACTATTTAGGCAGAATACCATCGCCTATTGTCACTAAAAAACTGAAAAAAACCTCAGAAACGGAAGAAGGAGATGTAAAAATAGAAACAACTTCAGAAACGAAGGGGACTGAACAGGAACAAAAGGGATCCACCGAAGAAGGCCCTTCCCTTTGTTCGGAAGAAAAGGAGGATCCGGACAAAATAGATGAAACGGAAGAAATCCGAGTGAATGGAAAGGAAAAAACAAAGGATGAATTAGACTTTCGCTTTCAAGAGACATGGTATAACCATAGCACTGTTTATGACAATGACATTTCTGATTCTTATGGGGATCAAGAAGATTGGGAGTTGGAAATACTTAAACTTAAAGATAAGCAACTATTCTGGTTTGAAAAACCTCTTGTTACTCTTCTTTTCGACTATCAACGATGGAACCGGCCATTGCGGTATATAAACAACAACGATCGATTTCTAAATGCTGTAAGAAATGAAATGTCCCAATATTTTTTTGATACATCAAAAAGGGATGGAAACAAAATAATATCTTTCACATATCCACCAAGTTTGTCGATTTTTAATGAAATGATACAAAAAAAAATATTTTTGTCCACGACAGAAAAACTATCTCCCGAAGGCCTGTATAATCATTATAATTATTGGATTTATGCTAATGAACAAAAAAAGTATAACTTGAGCAATGAGTTCATAAATCGAATAGAAGCTCTAGACAAGGGATCTCTTGTTCTGGATGTGCTCGAACAAAAGAACCGATTGTGCAATGATGAAAATGAACAAGAATGCTTACCTAAAATGTATGATCCTTTTTTGAACGGACCATATCGTGGAAGAATCAAAAAATATTATTTACATTCAATTAGGAATGATTCCATCACTTCGACAGGCGATTCCGTAGAAAGAGTTTGGATAAATAGGATTCATGATATCCTTCCTACTTACCGAGAATTTGGACACAAAATGAATATATTTGATGGAGAATCATTATCTACAGACATTGGTGATTCATTGATCTCAATCGGTGAATTAGCCGAAGAATCAGCATCCAGTTTGAAACTACTTGCTTTATTAGCAGAACAAAGAGGAATTGATTCAGAAAACAAAATGAGATATTTGAGCTTTCCATTCGATAGAGTTACAACTGATCCGAATAATCAAACAATTAGGAATGAAGCCATTGGACTTGAAGAAATCGGGAAAAGGGTGCCCCGATGGTTATACAGATTGACCGAAGATTTAGAAGAACAGGAGGACGAAGATTTGGAAGAATCCACAGAGGATCATGGTATTCGTTCAAGAAAAGCCAAACGTGTGATAATTTTTGCTGATAATGATAACAATACCAATACTAATACTCATACTAGTACCGAGAATACTATTAATAGTGATCAAGGAGAAGAGTTGACTTTGCTACGTTACTCACAAAAATCAGATTTTCGTAGGAATCTAATCAAAGGATCGATGCGTGCTCAAAGACGTAAAACAGTTACTTGGGAAATGTTTCAAATAAATGTCCATTCTGCCCTTTTTTTGGACAGAATAGACAAAACATTTTCTTTTTCTTTTGATATCTCAAGAATGATGAATCTCATTTTTAGGAATAGGATTGGGAAAGATCCAGAATTTCAAACTTCAGATTCTGAGAAGGCGAGGGTAAAAGAGGAAGATAAAAAAGAGGAACATAAAAAAAAGGAGGATGAACGGATAACAATAGCAGAACTTTTTGATACTATTATATTTGCTCAAGCAATAAGAGGTTCTATGCTAGTAATCCAATCGATTCTTAGAAAATACATCATATTGCCTTCATTGATAATAGCCAAAAATATTGGCCGTATGCTATTATTTCAATTTCCCGAGTGGTACGAGGATTGGAAGGCGTGGAGTAAAGAAATGCATGTTAAATGCACCTATAATGGTGTTCAATTATCAGAAACAGAATTTCCAAAAGACTGGTTAACAGACGGTATTCAGATAAAGATCCTATTTCCTTTCTGTCTGAAACCTTGGCGTAGATCTAAGCTAGGATCCGATCATATAGATCGAATAAAGAAGAAAGCAAAAAAAGACAATTTTTGTTTTTTAACGATCTGGGGAATGGAAGCTGAACTACCTTTTGGTTCTCCACGAAAAAGGCCTTCCTTTTTTAAACCCATTTGGAAAGAATTCCAACAAAAAATTACAAAAGTGAAAAAAAAAAGGTTTCTATTTCTAAGAGTTTTCAAAAAAAGAACAAAAGGGTTTCTAAAGATATCAAAAGAAAAAACAAGATGGGTTATCAAAATAGTTCTATTTATAAAAAAAAAAATGAAAGAACTTACAAAAGAAACCCTAATTGTTTTATTTGGACTGAGGAAAGTATATAAACCAAATGAAAATAGAAAAGATTCCATAATCAGCGATAAAATCACCCCGGAATCATCTCTTAGAGTTGGATCCATGGATTGGACAAATTATTCACTGACAGAAAAAAAAATGAAGGATCTAGCTGATAGGACAACTCCAATCAGGGATCAAATAGAAAGGATCACAAAAGACAAGAAAGATAATTTTATAACTCCAAATATAAATATTAGTCCTAACGAGAGAAGTTGTGGTGATAAAAGACCAGAATTACAGAAACATATTTGGAAGGTATTCAAAAAGGGAAGTGCCCGATTAATCCCGAAATGGAACTATTTTATGAAATCTTTTATTCAAAGAATATACATAGATATCTTTCTATATGCCATTAACATGCCCAGGGTCAATGCCCAACTTTTCCTTGAATTAAGAATTAGAAAAAAAATGATCGATAAATACATTTACAATGATGAAACAAATCAAAATACAATTCATTTTATTTCGACTATCAAATCGCTTTCTAATATTACTAATATTAGTCATTCTAATATTAGTAATAATAATTCACAGATTTATTGTGACTTATCTTCTTTGTCCCAAGCATATGTATTTTATATATTATCACAAACCCAAGTTTTAAACAAGTATTACTTGAAATCCCTATTTCAACATGACGGAGAATATCCTTTTATTAAGGATAAAATAAAGGACTATTTTTTGACACGAGGAATATTTCATTCTGAATCAAGATATAAGCAACTGCCGAATTGTAGAATGAATGAATGGAAAAATTGGTTAAGGGGTCATTATCAATATAATTTATCTCATACTAGATGGTCTCGATTAGTACCGCGAAAGTGGCGAAATGGGGTCAATCAACACCATAGGATTAAAAAAAAAAACTCAAAAAAATGGGATTCATATGAAAAAGACCAATTAATTCATTACGAGAAAGATAATTATTATGCAGTGGATTCATTACCGAGTCCTAAAAAAAAAATGGAAAAACATTACAAATATGATCTTTTATCACATAAATATATTAATTATGGATATAGGAAGGACTCATATATTTATGGATCGCCATTACAAATAAACGGCGATCGAGAGATTCCATACAATTACAACACACATAAATCCGAACCTTTTTATGTACCAGGCGATATAGCTATTAGCGATTATCTAGGAGAGGAATATATTATCAGTACGGATAAAAATCCGGATAGAAAATATTTGGATTGGAGAATCATCCATTTTTGTTTTAGAAACAATAAAAATATCAATATTGAGACCTGGGGCAATATGAATACCGAGATCGACGCTAATAAAAATACTAAGATTGGGACTAATGATTATCAAATAATTAATAAGAAAGGGATATTTTATCTCACGACTCATCAAGAAATTAACCCGAGAAATCAAAAAAAGAACCTTTTTGATTGGATGGGAATGAATCAAGAAATCCTATATCGTCCTAGATCAAATCTTAAATCTTGGTTCTTCCCAGAATTTATGCGACTTTATGAGGCATATAAGACGAAACCTTGGATCATACCAACCCAATTACTTATTTTCCATTTTGATGGAAATCAAAAAAAAGATCTTCATATATCATCTAATCAAAAAGAACATCTTGAATTAGAGACTCAGAACCAAGAAGAAAAAAAACGACAGGACAAAAAAAATCCTGGATCAGATGCACAAAACCAAAAAGATGTTGAAGAGGATTCAACGCGATCAGACAGTAAGAAACGTAGCAAGAAAAAGAAACCCAAGAGCAAAAGCAATAAGGAAGCGGAACTAGACTTCTTCCTGAAAAGATATTTTCTTTTTCAATTGAGATGGGACGACCCCTTGAATCAAAAAAGGATCAATAATATCAAGGTATATTGTCTCCTACTTAGGTTGATGGATCCAAAAGAAATTGCCCTAGCCTCTATTCAAAGGGGAGAAATGTGCCTGGCTGCAATGAAGATTCAAAAGGATCTAGCCGTTACAGAATTGATAAAAAAGGGAATATTGATTTTCGAACCGGTTCGTCTGTCTATTAAATGGGATGGACAATTTATTATGTATCAAACCATAGGTATTTCCTTGGTACATAAGAGTAAGCACAAAACTAATCGAAGATGCCGAGAAAAAAGATATGTTGATGAGAATTATTTCGATATATCCATTGAACAACATGGAAAGATGCTTGTGAATAGAGACAAGAAGAATCATGATTTGCTTGTTCCTGAAAATATTCTATCTCTTAGACGTCGTAGAGAATTGAGAATTCTAATTCGTTTCAATTCCGAAAATAGGAACATTGTGAATAGAAATCCAGTATTTTTGAATGGGAATGGCTCACATAACTGTGAGCAATTTGTGGATAGGGACAAGCATCTTGATACAGATACAAATAAATTCATTAAATGGAAATTGTTTATTTGGCCCAATTATCGATTAGAAGATTTAGCTTGCATGAATCGCTATTGGTTTGATACCAATAATGGAAGTCATTTCAGTATGTCAAGGATATATATGTATCCACGATTCAGAATTAGTTAATGGTACAATCAATTTCCTATACATCCCATATCCGATATATGGGACAGGCATATGTGCACACACGTCATGTTATATTCTGATAATGATACTGATTCAGTGATGTATCAATTGGATCTAGGAGTGAATCAGCAGGATCTTCTTAGGTCCAAATCATTCTGATTCGGAAGTGCAAGAATATTCCATCTATTTCTTTATATCCGAATCAAATCAAAAAATCCACTTTTTTTTTTTTTGATTTGATTAATTTGATCGAAACTTGATAGAAACAAAAAAGTAGTATATGAATAAATCCGGATTATTGTCTGCACCAGATCGAAATGACTGGCATTATTATTCCTGATCGTAAAAATCCATATCTGTGGAAAAGAAAGGAACAAAAATAGAAGAATTCTTTTGATTTTATGTTATGGTAAAAAAATCGTTCATCTTAGTTATTCCGCAAGAGGAAAAGAAAGGGTCTGTTGAATTTCAAATATCCAGTTTCACCAATAAAATACGGAGACTTACTTCACATTTGGAATTGCACAGAAAAGACTATTTATCTCAGAGAGGTCTGCGGAGAATTCTTGGAAAACGTCAACGGTTGCTGGCTTATTTGTCAAAGAAAAATCGAGTACGTTATAAGGAATTAATCAGTCAGTTGGATATTCGTGAGCCAAAGACTCATTAATTGGAAAATTTGTTTGAATTATTCGGTTAATTTGATCTTGAATTTTGATGAATCTAGTTTCGTTTTCAGAAAGTCATGAAATAATGAATCGGGGAACAAAACATATGACTGTACCAGCTACAAGAAAAGACCTCATGATAGTCAATATGGGTCCTCACCACCCATCAATGCATGGTGTTCTTCGACTCATTGTTACTCTAGATGGTGAAGATGTTATTGACTGTGAACCCATATTGGGTTATTTACACAGAGGGATGGAAAAAATTGCAGAAAACCGAACAATTATACAATATCTCCCTTATGTAACACGTTGGGATTATTTAGCTACTATGTTCACAGAAGCAATAACAGTAAATGCACCAGAAGAATTGGGAAATATTCAAATACCTAAAAGAGCCAGTTATATCAGAGTAATTATGCTGGAACTGAGTCGTATAGCTTCTCATTTGTTATGGCTTGGGCCTTTTATGGCTGATATCGGTGCACAGACTCCTTTCTTCTATATTTCCAGAGAGAGAGAATTACTATATGATCTATTTGAAGCTGTCACAGGTATGCGAATGATGCATAATTATTTCCGTATCGGGGGAGTAGCTGCTGATTTACCTCATGGCTGGATAGAGAAATGTTTGGATTTCTGCGATTATTCTTTAACAGGAGTTGCTGAATATCAAAAGCTTATTACGCGCAATCCTATCTTTTTGGAACGAGTTGAAGGAGTGGGCATTATTGGTGGAGAGGAAGCAATAAATTGGGGTTTATCAGGACCAATGCTACGAGCTTCCGGAATACAATGGGATCTTCGTAAAGTCGACCATTATGAGTGTTATGATGAATTAGATTGGGAAGTCCAGTGGCAAAAAGAAGGAGACTCATTAGCTCGTTATTTAGTAAGAATCGGTGAAATGACGGAATCCATAAAAATTATTCAACAGGCTCTGGAAGGAATTCCGGGGGGGCCCTATGAAAATTTGGAAGTCCGGCGCTTTGATAGAGCAAGGGATTCCGAATGGAATTATTTTGAATATAGATTCATTAGTAAAAAGCCTTCTCCCACTTTTGAATTGTCAAAGCAAGAACTTTATGTGAGAGTGGAAGCCCCAAAGGGAGAATTAGGTATTTTTCTGATAGGAGATAATAGTGTTTTCCCCTGGAGATGGAAAATTCGTTCACCAGGTTTCATCAATTTGCAAATTCTTCCTCAGCTGGTTAAAAGAATGAAATTGGCTGATATCATGACGATACTAGGTAGTATAGATATTATTATGGGAGAAGTTGATCGTTGAAATGATAATTGATACGACAGAAGTACAAGCTATTAATTCTTTTTCCAGATCGGAATCCTCAAAAGAGTTCTATGGACTCATATGGCTGCTTGTGCCTATTTTTACTCCTGTATCGGGAATCTTAATAGGGGTATTAGTGATTGTGTGGTTAGAAAGAGAAATATCCGCAGGGATACAACAACGCATTGGGCCTGAATACGCCGGTCCCTTGGGGATTCTTCAAGCTCTAGCAGATGGGACAAAATTACTTTTCAAAGAAGATCTTCTCCCATCTAGAGGAGATATTCGTTTATTCAGTGTCGGACCCTCCATAGCGGTCATATCAATTCTACTGAGTTATTCAGTAATTCCTTTTGGCTATCGCCTTATTATAGCCGATATCAGTATAGGTGTTTCTTTATGGATTGCCATTTCAAGTATTGCTCCCATTGGACTTCTTATGTCAGGATATGGGGCGAATAATAAATATTCTTTTTCAGGTGGTCTACGAGCTGCTGCTCAATCTATTAGTTATGAAATACCATTAACTCCATGTGTGTTATCAATATCTCTACGTGTGATTCGTTGGAACATTAACTTTTACCTCTTTCCTAGAAAAAAGGAAAGAGGTTGAATAGATAGAATACCTATCTTTATTTTTATTCATCATTCGGATCGATGAGCTAAACCAGATAGTTAATTGAGTCAAACAAAACAGCTTATGAATTCGCAGTAAGAAGATTGAGTCTCATTCCCTATGTACGAGAGTAAAGTGGAAGTAAACATAAGCAGTGGAAACTGTTTACCCCAGGATCAGTTGATTAGTCATCATGTCTTGAAGCGGGTGCAAAAGATCAACTGTATGGAGTTTACACTATTGTATGTATTACCATACCGGGGATCAATCAAAAATGAGTGGATGGTTAGAAACACCAAGGTTCACAAAGGATTAGTAATGGAGATGTTGTAAGGTATCCAAAGGGATATTTCTGCATTAAAAGGAATCATAATGAGGGCTTGAGGTTGGTAGAAATGATCAAGCAGTACTTCCCCATGATCCCGATCCAGAGTATGCTCCTATCCACTGATTAAAGAATGACTATCAGGAACGAAGTAATCCTTTATTTTCTAGAGCCCCTTCTGCGAACGAAGAACAGGAACGAAAGAAATCGAATGCAATAGGAAAAATAAATATAGAATAGAAATAAAATAGAAATAATAAGAAGAATAGAAATAATAAGAGGTTTTTGTTTATTCTTTCTTTCCTCCATCCATACTCATTCATCCAGATGGAATTATTCTCATGATTCATGAACTAGTGTAATGTCTAATTATTCTTCGTAATCAAAAGATATGGGTCCAAATATCTATTAACGAGTATTTTATTGAAGGATCAAGTTATTACTGAACAAAGAAAAATCGTAAAGGATGAGATGGATTCAGAAGCTCTTTTTATTCGTTATTAATTAAAGCAGACAGAATTTCATTGGTCTAATTCGGGACATTCCGATGCATCTTTACTCTACCCTACAAATATGCCAAGGTAATACCAAACCAATCCTTAGATTTCTTCGTGGCCATCGAGGAGCCGTATGAGGCTGAGGTCTCATGTACGGTTCTGGAATAGAGATGGGACAGTGATGTTATCATCGACTATGATTATCTAACAGTTCAAGTACAGTTGATATAGTCGAGGCACAGTCAAAATATGGATTTTGTGGGTGGAATCTGTGGCGTCAACCTATAGGGTTTATAGTTTTTCTAATTTCTTCCCTAGCGGAATGTGAGAGATTGCCCTTTGATTTACCAGAAGCAGAAGAGGAATTAGTAGCAGGTTATCAAACCGAATATTCAGGTATCAAATCTGGTTTATTTTACGTTGCTTCTTACCTAAATCTACTAGTTTCTTCATTATTTGTAACAGTTCTTTACTTAGGCGGATGGAATCTTTCTATTCCGTACATATCAATTCCTGAACTTTTCGGAATAAATAAAACTGGTGGAGTCTTTGGAAGCACAATCGGTATCCTTATTACATTAGCAAAAGCTTATCTGTTCCTGTTCGTTCCTATCACAACAAGATGGACTTTACCCAGGATGAGAATGGACCAACTTTTAAATCTTGGATGGAAATTTCTTTTACCTATTGCTCTAGGTAATCTATTATTGACAACTTCTTCCCAACTCCTTTCATTTTAATAGAATATGATATTCTAGATTCATAACCTCTCTGAAGCAAGAGAAAGAAACATCCAATTATTCATGGATATCCACGATATGTTCCCTATGCTGAATGGATTCATGAATTATGGTCAACAAACAGTACGAGCTGCAAGGTACATTGGTCAAAGTTTCATGATTACCTTATCTCACACGAATCGTTTACCTGTAACTATTCAATATCCTTATGAAAAATCGATCACATCAGAACGTTTCCGTGGTCGAATCCACTTTGAATTTGATAAGTGCATTGCTTGTGAAGTATGTGTTCGCGTATGCCCTATAGATCTACCCGTTGTTGATTGGAGATTGGAAACAGATATTAGAAAAAAACGATTGCTTAATTATAGTATTGATTTTGGAATCTGTATATTTTGTGGTAACTGCGTCGAGTATTGCCCGACAAACTGTTTATCAATGACTGAAGAATATGAACTTTCTACTTATGATCGTCACGAATTGAATTATAATCAAATTGCTTTGGGTCGATTACCAATGTCAGTAATTGGAGATTACACAATTCAAACAATTATGAATTCGACTCAAATGAAAATAGCCATGGATAAATCCCTTGATTCAAGAACGATTACCAATTACTAAGATAAAGTTTGAATCTAAAGGAGGGAAGTTTCTTTCATTTTGGTTGGTCAGTAACTACAAATCATAACTATATTTGATTTGTTAGAATACAAGTTTGATTTGGATTTAGAATATATTCATATATCTGCTATCCGCGATGATTTCGAAAAATGAAGAACTATTCTTTCGGATACATAAGCGGGATTGATCCAATAACTGTAACTGTATCTACAATCCATACCACATTAGGATTCAATTTCATTAAGAACGTATCAATACAAAAAAAAATAGGGTAACTTCTTTTCCTTTTTTTTTTTTACTGGCCTGGTCAGTAAGGTAAGGTCATGAAATATTTCTACTTATTTATTTTATCTCATATTTTGCACATAATGGATTTACCTGGACCAATACATGATATTTTTTTAGTATTTCTGGGATCAGGTCTTATATTAGGCGGTCTGGGAGTGGTATTACTTACCAATCCAGTTTATTCTGCCTTTTCATTGGGATTGGTTCTTGTTTGTATATCCTTATTCCATATTCCATCGAACTCCTATTTTGTAGCTGCTGCACAGCTCCTTATTTACGTTGGAGCCATAAATGTCTTAATCGTATTTGCTGTGATGTTCATGAATGGTTCAGAATATTACAATTATTTCCACCTTTGGACCGTCGGAGACGGGGTCACTTCACTGATTTGTACAAGTATTCTTTTTTCTCTAATTAAGACTATCCTAGATACGTCATGGTACGGGATTATTTGGACTACAAGATCAAACCAGATCATAGAGCAAGACCTGATAAGTAACGTTCAACAGATTGGGATTCATTTATCAACAGATTTTTATCTTCCATTTGAACTCATTTCTATAATTCTTTTAGTTGCTTTGGTAGGTGCAATTGCTATGGCTCGTCAGGAATAAATACTTAGGATTAGAAATCCAAAATCAAATAAATGAAAATAAAGAAACAAGAAATAAGGTCTTGTTCTGTGTTATCACATCTATTTTCCTTCAATTCTACTTTCATATTGTTGATATATTGATTGAATTGAAAAGTTTGTTTTTAGTTCGACCCATTCCCAATACCTTCCTTTGTCCCGTACTTCTTATATTCTAGTCAACCGAATCCGTTAAATTCTTTGTTGTTCATATTGAAATGAATCGAGATTTATGAGGAGTTGGTCAATGATGCTCGAGCATGTACTTGTTTTGAGTGCCTATTTATTTTCTATCGGTATCTATGGCTTGATCACAAGCCGAAACATGGTTAGAGCACTTATGTGTCTTGAGCTTATACTGAATGCTGTTAATATAAATCTCGTAACATTTTCTGATTTATTTGATAGTCGCCAATTAAAAGGAGACATTTTCTCAATCTTCGTTATAGCGATTGCAGCCGCTGAAGCAGCTATTGGGCCAGCTATTGTTTCGTCCATCTATCGTAACAGAAAATCAACTCGTATCAATCAATCTAATTTGTTGAATAAATAGTCGTAATCATATAAATAAAGACATATAGTTATAGTATAGAATATTCACCAAACCAATTAGAATTAGCAAAATGTGTACGACTCATATCATATAACCATGTTTGGTGAAACGTAAGAAATCAAATCAAAGTATCTTGGCCCTTTCTCATGAACAGATCCAGAAAGAAATTGATTACAAAAAATTCTGGTAACCCACTGATTCGTCTGGTGTCTACAATATACGATTCATTTACTACTGATTCTACCGGATTGAAAATTTATGACATTCAAAAAATTTATAGATCCAATGTCACATTCAGTCAAAATTTATGATACATGTATAGGGTGTACTCAATGTGTACGAGCCTGCCCCACAGATGTATTGGAAATGATACCTTGGGACGGATGTAAAGCTAAGCAAATTGCTCCTGCTCCAAGAACGGAGGACTGTGTAGGTTGTAAGAGATGTGAATCTGCTTGTCCAACAGATTTCTTGAGTGTACGAGTTTATTTATGGTATGAGACAACTCGCAGCATGGGTCTAGCTTATTGACACGTCCCAGAAAACTCCTCTTGAATCCATTTGATTTCTCTTTACCGACAAAAACCCGTACTCGATAAAAGAGATTATTCCGAGCACGGGTTTTTCTGGTCAAAGTGTATCTTGTCTTTACCACGAGTCATTTTCCTTGGTTAACAATAATTGTTGTTTTGCCGATATCCGCGGGTTCTTCAATTGGATTTCTTCCTTATAGAGGAAATAAGGCGGTTAGATGGTATACAATATGCATATGCATATTGGAACTCCTTCTAACAACCTATGCATTCTGTTATCATTTCCAATTGGACGATCCATTAATCCAATTGGAGGAGGATTATAATTGGATAAATCTTTTTGATTTTAACTGGAGACTGGGGATCGATGGACTTTCGATGGGCCCTGTTTTATTGACGGGATTCATCACTACTTTAGCTACTTTAGCGGCTTGGCCAGTTACTCGAGATTCGCGATTGTTCCATTTTCTGATGTTAGCAATGTACAGTGGTCAAATAGGATCATTTTCGTCTCGAGACCTCTTACTTTTTTTCATGATGTGGGAGTTAGAATTAATTCCTATTTACCTACTTGTATCCTTGTGGGGGGGGAAGAAACGTCTGTACTCAGCTACAAAGTTTATTTTGTACACTGCAGGGGGTTCTATTTTTCTCTTAATGGGAGTTTCGGGTATGGGTTTATATAGTTCCAATGAACCAACATTCAATTTTGAAACATTAACTAATCAATCGTATCCCGTGGCATTAGAAATAATATTTTATATTGGCTTCTTTATTGCTTATGCCGCCAAATCACCGATTATGCCCCTCCATACATGGTTACCAGATACCCATGGAGAAGCACATTACAGTACATGTATGCTTCTAGCTGGAATCTTATTAAAAATGGGAGCATATGGATTGGTTCGAATCAATATGGAATTATTACCCCACGCCCATTCTATATTTTCTCCCTGGTTGATGATAATAGGAGCTATTCAAATAATCTATGCAGCTTCAACTTCTCCCGGTCAGCGCAATTTAAAAAAGAGAATTGCCTATTCCTCCGTATCTCATATGGGTTTCCTAATCATAGGAATTGGTTCCATAACCGATACAGGACTCAATGGGTCTATTTTACAAATAATCTCTCATGGATTTATTGGTGCTGCACTTTTTTTCCTGGCAGGAACGACTTACGATAGAATACGTCTTGTTTATCTTGACGAAATGGGTGGAATAGCCATACTAATGCCAAAAATGTTTATGATGTTCAGTAGCTTCTCGATGGCTTCTCTTGCATTGCCCGGAATGAGTGGTTTTGTTGCAGAATCGGTAGTATTTTTGGGAATAATTACCAGCCCGAAATACTTTTTATTCCCAAAAATACTAATTACTTTTGTAATGGCAATTGGAATGATATTAACTCCTATTTATTCATTATCTATGTCACGCCAGATCTTCTATGGATACAAGCTATTCAATGTTTCAAACTCTTATTTTGTGGATTCTGGACCACGAGAACTATTTATTTTGATCTGTATCCTTTTACCCGTAATAGGTATTGGTATTTATCCCGATTTCGTTCTCTCACTATCAGTTGACAAGGTAGAAGCTATTCTATCTAGTTACTTTCATAGATAGCTTTCATGGATAAGGACAAGGCCGAAAATCCTGCGATTTACCCAAAAATACTTCTCTGCACAATGGAAAAAGAGAAAAGAAGTGTTCTTTTTCCTTATCTCAAGTCAAAAATGAAATTAAGTGAATTGAAATTGTAATCAGATACATATGGATTTTTTGAGAACCATTTGAATTACTACTTGATTCGAATGATTCTCAAAAAATAGCACAAGCTTTTCCTTATATATGGGACGATGCTTCTTGGTATTCTTCAGTTCATTTCTTTATCTTTACTTTAAACTTTAATTAGATGTTTCATGTGAATGAACCATAACTATGTAATCCTATTCCTAATAGATTGACTCCGAAATAGCAGATCCAAATTATAAGAAATCCCATAGAAGCCACAATTGCCGAATTCATACCTTGTAAACTTTTATTTGTTCTAGTATGTGAATAAATCGCGGATATAGTCCAAGTAATAAATGCCCAAGTTTCCTTGGGGTCCCAATTCCAATAAGATCCCCATGCCTCATTAGCCCATACTGCTCCCGAAAGAATACCTATAGTTGAAAAGGTAAACCCTAGGCCAATGACACGATAACTCCAATGATCCAATCGCTGAGTCAATTGATACCTGTGATAATTTCTAAATAAAAGAAAAGAAGTGTTTTTCAAAAGACTTCTTTTTTCATTCAAGTATTTGATCTCACCAAACGAAAATGGCCAGATTAATAAATGATTTGTAAAACCAATCATATCTATGTTTTTTCTAAATGTAATCACTAGAAGAGCTATTGATAATAATGATCCACATAAAAGAGCTGCGTAGCTCAATAACATCATACTTACGTGCATCATTAACCAATGGGATTGTAGAGCAGGTACTAATATTGCGGATTGATGTATTTCAGTTGAAAGCCCCGAAGTGGCAAAGCTTTGGGTACAAATAGCACTTGGCGCGGTTATTGTGCTGAAATGATTCTTATGGTTCTTAAAATATGGAACCATAAGAATAAGAGAGAAACTCCACGAAAGGAACATTAATGATTCATATAAATCATTTAAGGGGAAATGCCCTGAATAAATCCAACGAGTAACCAATAATCCTGTTATACAGAAAAACGTAGCTATCATGCCTTTTTCTGACGAGTCACATAGTCCTACGATTTCGTGGACTAATAAAGTCATTAAATGGGCCGTAATGACGATTGCAATGATTGAAAAAGAGATGTGAGTTAATATATGTTCTAAAGTCACAAATATCATAAAAAAAAATCATTAAAAAAAAAAGGGGGGGGGTCCTTCCATTATGGAATGGAAATCAGGAATTCAATTTCTTATAGGATCCCCTGTACCACTTTTAGGAGATGCCGCCACTCGGATTCGAACCGAGATGCTCTAGCACTGCTTCCTAAGAGCAGCGTGTCTACCAATTTCACCATGGCGGCTTGCTCGAAATAATAATAGCCTATCCATAGGAAAGCGTCGAGATTGAAGGATTTAATCCAATCCATTTTTAGGAAAAATTCCAATCAATAAAGAGTCGTTCAAATATTCATTTGAACGTTCAATAATCCTTAGTATGGCGCTATAGTGTCAGTATTAAAAATACACTTTTGCGTAGTAGTATATGTTCTCCTGGAACAGTTGGAACTAGATAGTTATGTCTTTAGTTGAGGGATAGAAGTCAGAATTGTCCTTTTTTTTTTGATGATTGATTTATCTGATTCCACGGATCCCAAATCCAAATTTGAGTAATGAAGAAAACAAATAGGAATTTTTATGTATCAAATTATGTATCAAAATGGAATCACTAATCCAAGTCCAAGAGGCTTTTGTAAATCTTTGGATAAAATAGCTTGGTATCAATGATTGTGATACTCATTATGTACATAATTCGTCTTAGGATCTGCCCCATTTTTGGTTATTGGGCATATAAAAACTGAATTTCCATTTTGATCAGAACCCTACTCATAATAACAAAATGTTGATTGATCCTCCGGTCCAATCAAAACAGAGGATTCATTTTTGATCACAGAAGATTCACTCATTCGTCGTACATAAATATAGATATAAATGGGATCCAGGAACGTTTATTAATACAAATTAGGTCGAAACAATAGGTAGTATATGTAGTGAGTGATAGAGTTACAAACTCTTAAAAATATCTGAATTTCTAAAATATAAAAAATAATAATGATAAGGTATCATATAAAGTAAGAATTTTATTGAAAAGTTGAAAGTATAAAGAAAGTATCTAGTGGATTTTCCTTCACTCCTCGTAGACAGTGTTCCTTATCGAGTTATAATCCAAATACATTCAATCAAATGTCATTCAACTGACCAAGCATGGAAAACAATTTGATCCGATGTGTGTAAGTGTAATTTGAAATTTAAAAATGGGGAGAGGGATTGGTATCAGGAACTACTAAAGAGTCTTTCATTAATGAAAATAGAAAAATAAATGAATTTCAATGATCCATTGATTTTTATTACATATCTGATATCTGTATGGGACAAAAAGAATAAAATGAAAATAAAAAAGGAGTTCTAACATCGTTCATACTTGTTGCAGATATTCCAAAAATATACATAAAAATATACATGATATATAACTATTTAACTATTGGGATACATAATCCAATTCCAATTTCCAAAAACAAAAATCCGATTTTTGTTTTTGGCATTGTTATTGTAAAAAGTGAATCGATGGGAAAAACGACAATTCCCATCTCGCGAATAAAAAAAAAAAAAATGTACTTACTATAGTGAAACCTTGTATCTTGTGTCTAACCACTTCATTTTTCTTTTTTGTTTTTCAAACAAAAAAAAAAGAAAAAATAGTACCGTTTTTTGGAACTAGTAGACAGAAGAATTCTTATTCTACATATCATAACAGGTAGTTATAGCTGATATTAATAAGTTCAGAATATTAGTATTAGTTGATGTGATTCATCTTATAAATTATAAATCATCCAATGATTCTAAGGGTTTATTATTTGTTTGTCGCACGAAAAAAACTTTTTGAATGCCCGGTAGAAACAGATTTAGCTAAAGAAAAAGCTTTTACTGCGGTCCAATATCCCTTTCTCCTCCAAATATTTCTACGAATACGCTTTTTTGACATAGAAGTACGTTTCTTTGGAACCGCCATTCAAAAATAAAGGAGATTACTCATTTTTATAGTTGGATGTGAAAGACATGTATTGTTCAAAATGGACCGTTCTTTCTATTCATTATCCATATCTATACTTATTCCATAGATGATACTTCTTTCATAACATAAAAAACTATACGCGCGCATTTCATATTTCATATAGTTTCATTTTCATATAGTATGACTAGGAATAAAAAAGAGAAAATGATGTGAGTCTCTAAATATAACTCTCACAGAAAAGAAATAAAATGAATCTTTTTTTTTTTCGCATCTATGCTAGATACAATGTTTGAAGAAAGAATAATCCGTACTCATTCGTATCCCTAATATCGTCATTTTCATCTATGGAATCCACTTTAATATTTTTATAAAAAAAAAAAATATTAATCGAATCGGTTCCTATTGGTTCCCATTGATAAGACTGAATAAAAGGTTCCAATTCCTATTTGAGTCTATTTATATAGCGCCATGGTACATTTAAATTATTGAGTTTAATAAATCGAAAAACTGAAGAACCATTATCTAATCTCAAGAAAACAATAACGTAACATTTTTCCATCAATTGATCAAGCTAAAGCATCTAAAGCATAGGGTGTCACTAATTTCAATTGAAACGGGACTAGTCGCCAATCTGTTAAATGATACATTACTTGACTTTATAATTGAATTTTTTTTTTTAAGAAAATAAAGGTAATTTTCGTTTTTAGTTCTATGGGAAATGACGAGCATCATAGAATTTCCCATAAGATGAGTCTATTGAAAGCCAATAAATCAGTTCTACTTAGTTAATGACTCCGAATAAAATAACTAAAATAACTAGGTCTTATTTGATTGGGTCGAGTTATTGATGGGTCTCATGATCCATATCAGAATCAAGGACTTTTTTTTAGTGTAGTTTTTTCCTTACTATGAAAGATATAAATATCCTTACTTAATAGTGTAGATAGTGTAGTGGAATAAAATATCATATTCTGTATCTTAAATCTTAATGAGTACCTTAGGTAATAACTAGTTGGTAACCATTAACTAATGACTTGGTCATATCATCTGACCAATTCAAACTTTTTGGTTTGAATTGCAGAAATACGTGGGAAAGCATAATTTATAATAATTATAAATATTATTTCCTATTTAATAAATATTATATTGCATTTTTGTTCTTTCATATCAATTTTTTTTTTTTTTTTTTATTGCTCCTTCAAAAAGAGATAATAGCTGGTGAATCGGAAACAATTGACAAGAATAATAAATAAAAAAAAAAAAAAAATTGATTTTATCATGGAACGTACATATGACTATGCATGGATCATACCTTTCATTCCACTTACAGTTCCTATGTCAATAGGATTGGGACTCCTGCTTGTTCCGACGGCAACAAAAAGCATTCTTCGTATGTGGGCTTTTTTTAGTGTTTCATTGCTAAGTATAGTTATGGTTTTTTCTGCCGATCTGTCTATTCAGCAAATAAATTGCAGTTTCATCTATCAATATCTATGGTCTTGGACTATCAATAGTGATTTTTCCTTAGAGTTGGGCTGCTTGATCGACCCACTTACTTCTATTATGTTAATACTAATCACTACTGTTGGAATCATGGTTCTTATCTATAGTGACAATTATATGTCTCATGATCAGGGATATTTGAGATTTTTTGCTTCTATGAGTTTTTCCAATACTTCCATGTTGGGATTAGTTACTAGTTCTAATTTGATACAAATCTATATTTTTTGGGAACTGGTGGGAATGTGTTCGTATCTATTAATAGGTTTTTGGTTCACCCGACCAATTGCAGCAAATGCTTGTCAAAAAGCATTTGTAACTAATCGTGTAGGAGATTTTGGTTTATTATTAGGAATCTTAGGTCTTTATTGGATAACAGGTAGTTTCGAATTTCGGGATTTGTTCAAAATATTCAATAACTTAATTCATAATAATGGAGTCAATTCTTTATTTGTTACTTTTTGTGCCTCCCTATTATTTCTCGGTGCAGTTGCTAAATCTGCACAATTTCCCCTTCATATATGGTTACCCGATGCTATGGAGGGACCCACTCCTATTTCGGCTCTTATACATGCTGCTACTATGGTAGCGGCGGGCATTTTTCTTGTAGCTCGGCTTCTTCCTCTTTTCACAGTTATACCTTATATAATGAATCTCATTTCTTTGATAGGTGTAATAACGTTACTATTAGGAGCTACTTTCGCTCTTGCTCAAAGAGACATTAAGAGAAGTTTAGCTTATTCTACGATGTCTCAATTGGGTTATATTATGTTAGCTCCAGGTATAGGTTCCTATCGAGCTGCTTCATTCCATTTAATCACTCATGCCTATTCAAAAGCATTATTGTTTTTAGGATCCGGATCCATTATTCATTCAATGGAACCCATTGTTGGATATTCTCCAGACAAAAGCCAGAACATGATTCTTATGGGGGGTTTAACCAAATATCTTCCAATTACAAAAATTACGTTTTTGTTAGGTACACTTTCTCTTTGTGGTATTCCCCCCCTTGCTTGTTTTTGGTCCAAAGACGAAATTCTTAATGATAGTTGGTTGTATTCACCTATTTTCGCGATAATAGCTTGTTTCACAACAGGATTAACTGCATTTTATATGTTTCGTATGTATTTACTTACTTTTGAAGAACATTTACGCGTTCATTTTCAAAAATACAGCGGCGCCACAAACAACTCTTTCTATTCAATATCGATATGGGGGAAAGAGGCATCCCAATTACTTAATAGTGGTTTGCTGTTATCAACAATGAATAACAATGAAAAGGTTCCCTTTTTTTTGAATTTGAATAAGACATATGAAATTGATGAGAATGTAAGAAACATGATGCGATTCTTTAGTACTAGTACTCATTTTGTTAAAAAAAAAACTCCCATGTATCCCCATGAATCGGACAATACAATGCTACTGCCTCTGCTTGTATTGGTTATATTTACTTTGTTCGTTGGATTCATAGGGGTTCGTTTCGATCAAGGAGTAATGGATTTAGATATATTGTCGAAATGGTTAACTCCATCAATCAATTTTTTACACCAAAATTTGAATGATCCCTGGGATTGGTATGAATTTGCGACAAATGCCATTTTTTCAGTCAGTATAGCCTGTTTCGGAATATGGATAGCGTCTCTTTTATATGGGTCTGTTTATTCATCATTCCAAAATTTGGATTTAATGAATTCATTTGTGAAAATAGATTCTAAGAGAATTTTATTGGAACCAATAATAAATGTGATATACAATTGGTCATATAATCGTGGTTACATAGACGTTTATTATGCAACAGTATTCACTAGGGGTATAAGAGGATTAGCCAAACTAACTCATTCTTTTGATAGACGAGTAATTGATGGAATCACGAATGGGTTTGGCATTGCCAGTTTCTTTGTCGGAGAGGGAGTCAAATATGTA